TCTAGTAAAATGCCCACCCGTAAACCAACGGATAAAGGACATCACATAGTCTGTTTTAGAGATTGGCGACTTACCTATTCAATCGATTACCTTGGCCCCGGACATTCCAAAAAGTGGTTACTATACTTTCAGGTCGGGTTAATTCCATAATAGACGCCTGTTGGCATGCCAACCTTCCTTTTCCTTTCAGCACCTATCCTAAAAGAAAGAGAATTCAGTACTTATTGGTCCTGAATATCTTAATAGGACAAACCATCCCGTAGATCTCTTTGTTTACTTCAGAACAAGACAATTATAGTTAGTCTCAGTCAACAAGAATGTTTAGTATTGATTGATATTAGGGGATGTTTCAGAATATCCCCTAATATCAATTTGAGACGAACAGAAAGAAAGTATCTATTTTATTTAGTTATTCAGTTAAACCTATGATTCGTTATTGGAAGAGATAGCAACAACCATCTCGTCCGGGAAAATCCATTGTTTTCTCAACAATGTCTTTGTCATTTCATCCAATAGCCTTCCATTAGATAGAAACAGATTTGATAAATATTGATAACTCTCCAATAGAGTATTAGAACGGAAAAATCCATTCGAAAATGAACTATTGGTTCTAAGCCATCTCTGTCGATGAATCAACAATTCAAAATGCTTTTGTTGTGTATTCGTCATAAACCAGGGTTGATTTATATATTTCCAATAATCTTTGTCTGTTTGGGAAGTCAGAAGTAACCTTGACATCTCTTCATCTGCAAAGAATTCTCGGTGTGAAAACACAGAAACAAAAGTATCATCTTTGAATAGCAAAAAGAGTGGATCCCCGGGTTCCCAAATGAATTGGCTTATTCGAAAAACGCCTTGTTCTTTGGAAGACCTATCTCGTGTCTGGTACTGCATGGTTTCACCCTGCAAGAACTCCGAATCGTTCTCTTGAAGCTCATACTCTTCATCAGAAATGATCTGCTTGTCTCGAAATGACCTCTCCCAATAGGGAAATCCCAATTCATTGGATCTTTCGATACAATCAAATAAAAAGCCCCAAGGGCGCCATATTCTAGGGGCCCAAACTATGTGATTGAATAAATCCTCCTCTATCTGTTGCGGGTTGAGGACTCCTCCCCCTTCTTCAAACTCCGATTCATATTTTTCATAGAGAAATCTCTGATCAACCATAGAATTAGATCCATTTTTAATCATATTTAAGGGATTCCTTGGTTCGGGCCGAAGAAACAATGTCACTTGATCATTATAAAACTGACTGCAATATTTTTCTGTCCGTAAGGATCCTACCAGAGCGCCTTCTACTTCTAATAGGCCATGAAGTAGATCAGAATCATTCTCAACGAGTCTATAAGAAGTTATCCCATTTTTTTCCTTAGGTTCCGGTAGAGACCAAAGGTCTTGAGCGACCGATCCGGCAGAACAACTTAACAGATAAAGAAGTATCGTTAATTTCTTCATGCTTGTTCCAAGTTCGAAGTACCATTTGTATAAATAAGAATCCCCCTCGTTACATGATTTCTTCTTCAGATAAATAGATATAGGATCTATGGAGCAATTACTTAGAAGTAAATTTTGTGAAACAGCCCTTCCTACCTGATAGAAAAGGATCCCATGATCCTGAACCGATCTTATCTGAGATCGCAAATCCCAAGTTTGTTTATGAAGAGCAGATCTAATTATATTAGTGTCTATTATCGATTTCTTTTGTATAATACTAATTGATAGGGCCTCATTGGTAAGTGCTACAAGATCTCTTACATTGGAACCCATCGTTATGGACCCAAATCCATTAGTATGGAACATTTTCTTTTCCAAGTGAAATCCCCTTGTATATGAAAGAGTAAAAAAGTGCTTTCGTTGTTGTGGAATAAGAAGCCTTCGTATCTTAATGCATGTATTTAATTTATTCGGAGCGATTAGAGCGGGATCCACTTTTTGGGGAATATGAGTCGAAGCAATAACAAGAATATTTCTAGTGGAACATCTTTTACTATCCCTAGAAAGATAGTTCAATAATAGACCGAGGGATAAGTCATTGGACTCATTCATATTCAGATCATGAATGTTTGGAATCCAAATTATACAAGGAGACATTGCTTTTGCTAATTCGAATTGAAGGGTAATCAAAAATCGGTCTATTTCCGGTATAAGATCCCTAGGTAGCACATCCTTCATAGTTATAAACTTGAGCTTCCTATCAAGGTCACGGTCGAAATCCTCACTATCATCACTATCGTAACTATAGTAACTATCCTGACTCTCGTTACTAGGTAAAAGACTGTAAATGGTACCCTCTCGCTCATCAAAAATTTGCTCTTCACTATCATTCTCATCAATATTAAAACCCTTAGGATGGTTATCCAGGAACTTGTTCAGAAATACTGTAATGAAAGGAACATAAGAATTTTTCGCTAGGTATTTGACCAAAAAGGATCGTCCAGTTCCTATAGAACCAATCACTAAAATACCCCCTCCTAGGGGTAGGGCTAAGCGGAGCGAAAAAGGTTTCCTATTGGATGGGAAATCAAAACTACTAGCCCCACACGGGGTTTGTGAATTAGTGATTGTCTGATAATGAGCAAGGAATATCCGTCTTTCTGCTAAGCAAGATGGATTGAACTCATAATTCATTAGATCCTTTTTATGAATGTCAATTAAATATCGTAAGTAAATTGTTCCCGGTTGTTCAATCATTTGATAACCAGAGTTATTCTTTGCTAAATGATCACTATGAGTCAGACTCAATAGAATTTGATCAATCCCTTTTTCTGCCGTTAAGGTAGAGAACTGAACCAAGAATTCTCTTTCTTTATCAGCAATCAAATCACTGTTCGAGATCCAGGATTCTATTTTATCATCAATCCAATCACTATTTACCTTTTTTCTTTTTCTTATGAAGGAATATATCAATTTACTTGTATGACTTAGATGTCTAGTATTTCTCAAAAAAGCTATTCGATTGATGGGATTTGGTATAATACTTATGAGATCGATGAGATTAAAATCTTTCTTCTTAGAACGTATGGATTTGACCTCATAAATGGCACCACCACCCCATAGCATGTTGCTGCCAGAAGCAGAACCTCGTCTTTCTTCTATAAACTTTCCTAATTCTTCCATAGCAACTAGAAAGAGATTCTTTAACCAGAAAGAATTAAGTCCCGATGTAGGATACCTATCCAGAAGTTTTCGCAACTCAATCATGTAGGATGGAGTCGTCAAAGATTTGACCTGTTGGAACTCTGTCTGTAACTCACCATACAATCGAGAAACAAAGAGAATATGTGTAAAAATGAGATATCCAGTAAAAAGAAGAAGGAAAAGGATTGAATAGAAGAACTCCTGACTATTTAGTGATCTCAGATGTGTCGATGGTGATTCATTATTTCGATGAATAATTTCTTCGCGCAGAAGATTATGGAAAGACTTCATCGAAATCTCACTTATCAGATTCCATTGTGAAAGACACAATTTTTTCTGAATAATTCCCGATAATATATCTGATCCATGCATAATATCATGAAAAATGGATATAAATTTTTGAAATTTTTTACTACTACTTAGTATCGTCACTAGGTCTGAAAAAGTATCTAAAAATATTAAATTTATATATTTGTGCCCTGTCGAGGTAAGTAACCATGGTATATATCTTTGGAATCGATTCAATTTTGAGAGAGTTGAAAAAACACTATCTCTTTGAAAGGTTCTATACATCTCCCCTTTCTCAAGGGATTTTTTTACATAAGAACTACGTTTTTTCCTCTTTTCGGATGGGAAAGATTTCTCAGAATATGGAGTTTGAATCCAACCCATGTTGGAATTGAAATTTAGATACTTATGCAAGTTCTTCCCTTCTGAATCAGGTAGATTCATATCTGAAAGAGGTTGACAATCAATTCTTTCAAAATGGAATTTTTCTTCCTCTGTTCGAGGTGTTCCAGAAATATCTGCGATCGAGTAACTAGTTCTATCGTGACCACTTTGTGGAAAATCCTTAGGTATTAAAATGTTAGATACCTGTAATTCGATTGGTGAAATAGTATCTCTCTCCAAAAAAGCATGTTTTTTTTTACCGCCGCACAAAGAAAATTTTTTGTTTCCACTGAACAAAATATTGAGGAATTGTCCATACAGAAAATCATAATTATTGATACAGGCCCTTTCCACATAAAAAGAGAATCTTGTGTTCCAATGGAAGCCTAAATTATATGGATTATTCAAGAATCGCAGTCGATTTGCTTTATAAAAAGAGGATATCAATGAACTTCTATGAAATGGTTTCACGGGATTCAACCAATTGTCTTGACCGTGGGATATCATTGAGAAATAGGAATCCGTCATCCTATTTGGTATCTTATTGAACAAAAATGGTGATATTGGTCCTCCATTGATCAATAATTTCGATTTTTGGGAAGTATGGTAGTCATCCGATAAGAAGGTTTTACTTTTTTTCAAATTACCTATTTGAAGACCAATTGATTCTAACAACGGATTACAGAGTGGATCATTCGGACCTTTCAATTCATAGATGTGGATCTGGGACCTATGAACGGGCATACTCCCGAAACTCACAAAGAAAAAAGGAAGTGAGGAGTTAGACAAAAAGAGAAAAAACTTGGACAAAAAGAAACAAAGTGACTTAGATAAATCTTTTTTGTCGATAACCTCAGACCAATTCATTGAATATTTATTAATACGTAATCGATCAAACACTACTTGAAAACGGCTATTCTGCTCGGAAATGAAATGGTCCAAATTTTCCTGGAAATTCTCGGTCCCATTGGACCATTTATATCTATATGCATTCGGATCCCTATTCATAGATCCCTCGGTTCGAGAAATCCAAAAAAGAGGATCGAACCTTTTCTTCTTACTCTTTTTCCAATTTGATAAATGTTGGTTGATCGTGTATTGCATTATAGTTCTATGATTCATAGTATCATTTTCTATTTGATACCCTTGAATTCCATATTCGAAGTTGCGATTGAATCTATTCTTTTTAATGAATTGATTCCATAAATTTCTTATGTACCCGTAGATACTATATTGTATTTGAATCAGATTTTGGATAAATCTATATTGATAGACTGCCTCCATTATGTTGTTACTAGTAAATACCACTATTTTTGGTTTTGAATTTTCCAAATCATTCCCACAAGAGGTGCGGACCCATTTTTTTATGATCCTTTGATAAAAAGATTCATTCTCTTCATAAAAAAAAGGAGGTAGAACCAATAAAGATTTCTTTTTTGATTCATTCCTGAATACCTCATTTAAGAATCGTTTTGGATCCAATTTGAAAGAATCAATAGAAAAAGAAAATCGCTTATGATACACCAAATACGGCTCGGTTATTGATAGATTCAATAGATCCGCCAGTTCGTGGAATCTCTCTTCTGATTCCAAATAGTGGTGTAACATGTATCCCCCCCTGTTCCAGTACTGGAATAGATGCAATAAACCAAAAAGTGGGTTTTTGTTCAATAAGGAAATCTTATTGGAACTGTCAAGTTCATCCTTCGTAACCATCTTACATCCTGGATCGGATGAAATAGGATGAATTGAGACAGTCTTTTGTAAATACATACTTATTTTGACTATATTTTCTATTTCTTTATTTTCCGATCGCCTAGAAAAAAGAAAAGAAACATCTTCTTCTTTGTTTAATAATTTCTGATCTCTACTGGACCTTTCAGTAGGATTTGAATCCAGATGAAGTTCTGACCATATATCAGAGAAAAAAGATCTCTGAGATATATTTTTTCCTTTTGGACGATACAGAAGTGGGACAATCAACCTATTGATATTGGTTGAATCTTTTGAGTCTTCCAATATATTATCATTGCTGGGTCCAATGGAATTCATAGGTATAGGAAGAAGTCCTGTCAAATAGAAATTTTTTCTTTCGATCATCTTTCGATTGTTAATACGATATAGAAGGATCGCTACTACAAAGAATACTGCATTATTGATCGTGAAATATCGATTCCTTGTTAAACCCTGTGAATTGCGTGAAAGTAGGATACTCCAAATTCGGGAATCCAAGAGTTTGATAAAACTCTCTTGATAGAAAAAAATGTGAATCAAAGATACCGCTGAATTAATTTGAGTCCATGAATATAAGAAATCGCGAGAATTCCGGATCTCTCTAAATATCTCTCGCAACTCGAAAACCCAGTATTTGAATTGATGCATTTGTATTTAAACCTCCTATAATGCATTGATTTATCTAAAAGATTTCACTTCAATTGGAATTTGGTTATTCACCAGGTACGAGGATTCCCCCGAAGCATCCATGGCTGAATGGTTAAAGCGCCCAACTCATAATTGGCGAAGTCGTAGGTTCAATTCCTACTGGATGCACCCCAATGAAAACCTCCCTCCAAAAACAAGAATTACTAAATTTCAATTAGATTATTATTATTAATTATTTATGTAAATAATTTAACTAAATATTTATTATTACTTTACTTCAATTATTATTATTACTAATTACTAAACTTCAATTAGATTATTATTTAAATAATTAATTTCAATAAATTTATTATTACTAAACTTCAATTAGATTATTATTTAAATAATTTAAATAATTAATTTCAATAAATTTATTATTACTAAACTTCAATTAGATTATTATTTAAATAATTAATTTCAATAATTTATATATTAATATATATATTAATATATATATATTTTATAATATAATATTATAATTAATTAATTTAATTAATTGGAATAATTTCTGATCTCTACTGGACCTTTCAGTAGGATTTGAATCCAGACCATCTATCAGAGAAAAAATAACGATTGGCTCTGTATCAATGGAATCTCATCATCCATACATAACGAATTGGTGTGGTATATTCTATAAAATATATATGAACAATAAAAAAACTAGTAGTCTTATTGAGACTAGAACTCATAGGGAAGAAAATATATTTATGAATGGAATAAAATATGCAGTATTTACAGACAAAAGTATTCGGTTATTGGGGAAAAATCAATATACTTTTAATGTCGAATCGGGATCAACTAGAACAGAAATAAAGCAATGGGTCGAACTCTTCTTTGGTGTCAAGGTAATAGCTATGAATAGTCATAGACTCCCGATAAAGGGTAGAAGAGTGCGATCTATTAAGGGACATACAATGCATTACAAACGTATGATCATTACGCTTCAACCGGGTTATTCTATTCCACCTCTTAGAAAGAAAAGAACTTAAATTAAAAAACACTAAATAGCATGGCGATACATTTATACAAAACTTCTATCCCGAGCACACGCAATGGAGCCGTAGAGAGTCAAGTGAAATCAAATTCACGAAATCGTTTGATTTATGGAAAGCGTCGTTGTGGTAAAGGACGAAATGCCAGAGGAATCATTACCGCAGGGCATCGAGGGGGAGGTCATAAGCGTCTATACCGGAAAATAGATTTTCGACGGAATGACAAAGACATATATGGTAGAATTGTAACTATAGAATACGACCCTAATCGAAATGCATACATTTGTCTCATACACTATGGGGATGGTGAGAAAAGATATATATTACACCCGAGAGGGGCTAGAATTGGAGATACCATTGTTTATGGTACCGAAGTTCCTATAAAAATGGGAAATGCCCTACCTTTGAGTGCGGTTTGAACTATTGATTTACGTAATTGGAAGTAACCAATTAGGTTTACGGCGAAACCTAGAAATCGATCACTGATCCAATTGGAGTACCTCTACAGGATAGACTTCAACAGAAAACTGAAGAGTAACGGCAGCAAGTGATTGAGTTCAGTAGTTCCTCATATAAAATTATTGACCCTAGATATATAGTAATATGGAGAAGACAAAATTGTTTCAAGCACCGACAGAACAAGAAGCGACACTTGTTTCAAAGAGGGGACGAGACAAGGGTTATTCACATTTCATTTGATGGTCAGAGGCAAATTGAAAGCTAAGCTGTGGTAATTCTAAGGATTCCCCCTGGGATAAATAGAAATGTCTCCTACGTTACCCGTACTATGTGGAAGTTGCGACGTAATTTCATAGAGTCATTCGGTCTGAATGCTACATGAAGAACATAAGCCAGATGAAGGAACGCGAAGACCTAGGATGTAGAAGATCATAACACGAGTGATTCGGCAGATGCAGATTTAGATTCCTATATTATTAATATATCCACTCATGCGGTATTTCATTATGCCATATATATATAAGAATAAGAATTCTACCATATAGAAGATCCATCTGTATAGATATCATTATATACATCCAGAAAGCCGTATGCTTTGGAAGAAGCTTGTACAGTTTGGGAAGGGATTTTGATTGATAAAAAAGAAGAATCTACTTCAACCGATATGCCCTTAGGCACGGCCATACATAATATAGAAATCACACCCGGAAAGGGTGGACAATTAGCTAGAGCAGCAGGTGCTGTAGCGAAACTGATTGCAAAAGAGGGGAAATCGGCAACATTAAAATTACCTTCTGGAGAGGTTCGTTTGATATCTAAAAAATGCTCAGCAACAGTCGGACAAGTGGGGAATGTTGGGGTAAACCAGAAAAATTTGGGCAAAGCCGGATCTAAACGTTGGCTAGGTAGGCGCCCTGTAGTAAGAGGAGTTGTTATGAACCCTGTAGACCATCCCCATGGGGGTGGTGAAGGGAGGGCCCCAATTGGTAGAAAAAAACCAGTAACTCCGTGGGGCTATCCTGCACTTGGAAGAAGAAGTAGAAAAAGGAATAAATATAGTGATAATTTGATTCTTCGTCGCCGTAGTAAATAGTGTTAGAGTAGACAGTATAAATAGTAGAGTAGAGAAAATCGAATTTGTTTCTTCGTCTTTACAATACAAAATAAAAAAAATAAAAGAGTGATTTACTAATATGATTTTATTTTTTTAAATATAAGAGGAAAAATTCACTTTTTTGTAAATTATAAGAGGAATAATTAACTATGGGACGTTCACTAAAAAAAAATCCTTTTGTAGCGAATCATTTATTAAGAAAAATTAATAAGCTTAACACAAAAGGAGAAAAAGAAATAATAATAACTTGGTCCAGAGCATCTACCATTATACCTACAATGATTGGGCATACCATTGCTATCCATAATGGAAAAGAGCATTTACCTATTTATATAACAGATCGTATGGTAGGCCATAAATTGGGAGAGTTTTCACCTACTCGAAACGTCCTAGGATATGCGAAAAATGATAATAGATCTCGTCGTTAACATTTTTTTTAATTGGTTTATTCTGCAGCAGCAAATGCTAGTCACAATCTAAATTTCAACGAACTAAGTCAATGAGTCATAAAGATATATAACAAAAAGATAAAAAAGTAGACAAATAAGTCGTATCATTTTATATAGAGTAGTGAGGAATTATGGGACAAAAAATACATCCGCTTGGTTTCAGACTTGGTACAACTCAAAGTCATGATTCTATTTGGTTTGCACAACCAACAAATTATTCCGAGAATCTAAAAGAAGATAAAATAATACGAGATTGTATCAAGAATTATATACAAAAAACGATAAGAATATCCTCTGGTGTCGAGGGAATTGGAAGGATAAAGATTAAAAAAAGAATCGATCTGATTCAAGTCATAATCTATATGGCAGTTCCCAAGTTATTAATCGAGGGTAAGCCTCGAAGAATCGAAGAATTACAGATAAATGTGCAAAAAAAACTGAATTGTGTGAACCGAAAACTCAACATTGCAATTACAAGAATTCCAAATGCTTATAGAGACCCTAATATTCTTGCAGAATTTATAGCCGGACAATTAAAGAATAGAATTCCATTTCGTAAAGCAATCAAAAAAGCTATAGAATTAGCTGAACAGGCGGGTACAAAAGGAGTTCAAGTACAAATTGCGGGACGTATCGACGGAAAAGAAATTGCACGTGTCGAATGGATCAGAGAAGGTAGGGTTCCTCTACAAACCATTCGAGCTAAAATTGATTATTGTTCCTATCCAGTTCGAACTATTTATGGGGTATTAGGGATCAAAGTTTGGATATTTCTAAACAAAGAATAATAAACTTTTCGGTATCTTTAAGCTTCCATCTTTAGCTAAACCAAAAAATGAGGAATTTTTAATATATTCTCATTCCAAAAGAAAAAATGACAAATTTTATAAGATTCAATAAATAAAAAAAAAATTTTAATAATTATTTTATAGTGAGGGAATTGCTATGCTTAGTGTGCGACTCGTTGGTTTTTTTCGAGTGGTTCAATTAAAACAAAAATTCGTAGAATTTTTTAATAAAGAACTAACGAACTAATAACCTACTCATCGCTTCGCATTATCTGGATATAAAGAACCCGTTCAAATAAAAAATCTAAATAAAGATATATGTGGTTATATAATTATAGCAACTGAAAACGGAAATAAAAACGAATCTGATTATGAGTTGTAAAGCAATAAGAATATACAGATAAACGAAGAGGTGAAAGAAAGAGAGAAAAAAAAGATATCAATGATATAGAATTCTAATATGTAAAGGTCTATGGGTCATCTCATAAAAGGTAGTGTAATAAAGCATCCATATTAAAAATTAATCCATAATGGATGGAATATATTCCTAGAATAAACGAATCCAGAGCCGCGAATCAATAAAACTGAGAAGGTTGATTCAACAAATAAATAATAAAATTTTAGGAAAATAAAATCTTATTAAACAGGCTCCACTGTAGAATTTAGACCTAAACATAAATCGAAAAGCGATGGGAACGAAGGAACCTGTGAATACCTAAGATAATTTTTTTTTTTAAAAGTAAAAAAAAAAAACAAATCTTAATAATTCATTAGGTGGGATGGCGGAAGAAACTAAGAACCATTCATTGTTTTTTGAGGAATTGTGTGGACTAACCCTACATTCCATCTGAAATTGATAATGAAAGAGTAAATATCCGCCCGCGATAATTTTTTTTTTTTTATTTCAAAATTTTTGCCAATCCGATATGATAATAAAAAAAAAAAAAAGACAAATACAGATTCGTTAGAATTAGAATCTTATACCAAAACAATATATATCAAAGCAAGATATACAAATTTCTAATGGGTGTATGTTATTGTATATTTTTTTATTCGTGAGGAGCCGTATGAGGTGAAAATCTCATGTACGGTTCTGTAATAGAGATGGAATTGAGAAACAACCATCAACTATAACCCTAAAAGAACCAGATTTCGTAAACAACATCGAGGAAGAATGAAAGGAAGAGCCTATCGAGGTAATCGTATTTGCTTCGGAAAATATGCTCTTCAGGCACTTGAACCCGCTTGGATCACATCTAGACAAATAGAAGCAGGTCGCCGGGCAATGTCACGAAATGTCCGTCGGGGTGGACAAATATGGGTACGCATCTTTCCAGACAAACCCGTTACAGTAAGACCTACCGAAACGCGTATGGGTTCGGGAAAGGGATCTCCCGAATATTGGGTAGCTGTCGTTAAACCCGGCAAAATACTTTATGAAATGAGTGGGGTCTCAGAAACTATAGCTCGAAAAGCTATTTCAATAGCAGCATCGAAAATGCCTATACGAACTCAATTCATTCTTTCAGAATAATCATTCGAAGGAAAGAGGTCTTTAGTATGAAAAAAAATTGCAATTGTGGATTTCTTTTTTTTTTTGAACACAGAATATTTTTTTTACTTCAACTTTTTGACTGAAAGATAAAAAAAAAAATGATATGATTCAACCTCAAACCTATTTAAATGTAGCCGATAATAGTGGAGCTCGCGAATTGATGTGTATTCGAATCATAGGAGCTAGTAATCGACGGTATGCTTATATTGGTGACATTGTTGTTGCTGTAATCAAAAAAGCAGTACCAAATACGCCGTTAGAAAGATCACAAGTGATCAGAGCTGTAATTGTACGTACTTGTAAAGAACTCAAACGTAGTAATGGTATGATAATAAAGTATGATGATAATGCTGCGGTTGTAATTGATAAAGAAGGAAATCCAAAAGGAACTCGAATTTTTTGCGCAATACCTCGAGAATTGAGAAAGTTAAATTTTACTAAAATAGTTTCATTAGCACCCGAGGTATTATAATACGAGATCATGATATAGGTATATCATTTAATAATTAATTTAATTAATATTAAAAAAAATAAATCAAAATAATAATATATATATCTATAACATATATTATAGATAGAAAAAATAAGGAATGAAACATATATATTTATTATTTATATATTCAAAAATTCTGAATTCTATAAAAAAATAGAATTCAGAATTCCAAATTAGTATAAAAGTTCATTTTCTAATATTCTATTTTTTTTTTAGTTTGAGAATATTCTATATATATGTACATTATCCTATTAGATTATAATAAGATTTTCTATATATAGAGTATTATATTATTATATTCTCATATTCAATAATTAGATATTTTATTGAATCAAAAAATGGGAGCACGTTGATTATATTGAAAGTAAGGAACAACAATCATTTTCATTTCTCATGGGTAAGGATACGATCGCTGATATAATAACCTTGATACGCAATGCTGATATGAATAGAAAAAGAACAGTTCAAATACCACTTACTAATATTATCGAAAACATTGTTAAAATACTTTTACGAGAGGGTTTTGTTGAAAACGTCAGAAAACATCGGGAAAACAACAAATACTTTTTAGTTTTAACTCTACGATATAGAAGAAATAGGAAAGGATCATCTAAAACGTTTTTAAATTTAAAACGGATCAGTACACCAGGTCTCCGAATCTATTCTAACTATCAACGAATTCCTAGAATTTTAGGAGGTATGGGGGTTGTAATTCTTTCTACTTCTAGAGGTATAATGACAGATCGAGAGGCTCGGTTAGAAAGAATCGGCGGAGAAGTTTTATGTTATATATGGTAATTTTTGGGATATTCTTATACTTATATCCGAATTATATAAAAAACTTCTATCCATTCTTGTCAATGGAGAGAGAAAACAAAAATTTCTAATATTACTTGTAATCCTAATACATTAGTGAATGTGTCAAGAGGTTTTAACTAGAATAGAAATACATTAAGATTTAATTACTTAATAACTTCTCAAGGTATATTCCAGGTTCCTTTAATAGAAAAAATAGAATTGAAATAAGATTCTGGGCTATGTTTCCAAGAAAATTGGACGTACTCTTCTTTTATATGTATACGACGATACAATACGATGACCGGGAAAGTAAAAAATGTAATAAGGAAACCCTATTTTCTTCCAATAAATAGATTCAGCATTAAGTTAAGGAATGAGAAATATGAAAATAGGAGCCTCTGTTCGTAAAATTTGTGAAAAATGTCGATTGATCCGCAGACGAGGGCGAATTATAGTAATTTGTTCCAATCCAAGACATAAACAAAGACAAGGATAATATTTTCACAAAACAAAAAAGGGCTTTCTATTTTAAAGAAAGTACCGAATGCACAAATCAATAAATATTGAAATTCAAAAAATTGTATTATATTAATAGTTAATTCACTTAAATATTAAATCAAAACAAAAATATAGTATAGATTCTATATTAGAATCTATTCTATGTTATAAGTATTATAACAAATATTATTTATTGTTTGATATTTCACTTAGTAGAAATAGAATAAAATTAAGATAGAAAATAGTAAAGAATCCGTTTTTGACAGGAAATGGATATATCCATATATTTCGGACTTATATTTTTTAAAATAATAAAATATGGCAAAACCTATACCAAAAATTGGTTCACGTAAAAATGGACGTATTGGTTCGCGTAAGCATCCTCGTAAAATACCAAAGGGTGTTATTTATGTTCAAGCTAGTTTCAACAATACGATTGTGACTGTTACAGATGTACGGGGTCGGGTGATTTGTTGGTCCTCTGCCGGTTCGTGTGGCTTCAAGGGTACACGAAGGGGGACACCATTTGCCGCTCAAACCGCAGCAGCAAATGCTATTCGAACAGTAACAGATCAAGGCATGCAACGAGCAGAAGTCATGATAAAAGGTCCTGGTCTCGGAAGAGATGCAGCATTAAGAGCTATTCGTAGAAGTGGTATACTTTTAAGGTTTATACGGGATGTAACCCCTATGCCACATAATGGATGTAGGTCCCCTAAAAAAAGACGTGTGTAAAACTAAAAATAAACATTAAAGAAAGAGATTTCAAGAGAAATAAACAATTTTTGATAAAAATATATAACTATGATTCGGGAAAAAGTAAAAGTATCTACTCGGACACTACAGTGGAAGTGTGTTGAATCAAGAGTAGACAGTAAGCATCTTTATTATGGACGCTTTATTCTGTCTCCACTTATGAAAGGCCAAGCGGATACAATAGGCATTGCAATGCGAAGAATTTTGCTCGGAGAAATAGAGGGAACATGTATCACACGTGCAAAATCTGAGAAAATACCACATGAATATTCCACCATAGTAGGTATTCAAGAATCAATACATGAAATTTTAATGAATTTGAAAGAAATTGTATTGAGAAGTAATCTGTATGGAACTCGGGATGCGTCTATTTGTTTTCAAGGTCCTGGATATGTAACTGCTCAAGACATCATTTTACCACCTTCGGTGGAAATCGTTGATGATACACAACATATAGCTAACCTAACAGAACCCATTAATTTGTGTATTGAATTACAAATTGAGAGGAATCGGGGATATCGTATAAAAACACTAAACAACATTCAAGACGGAAGTTATACTATAGATGCTGTATTCATGCCTGTTCGAAATGCGAATCATAGTATTCATTCTTATGTAAATGGGAATGAAAAACAAGAGATACTCTTTCTCGAAATTTGGACAAATGGAAGTTTAACTCCTAAGGAAGCACTTTATGAAGCCTCCCGGAATTTGATTGATTTATTTATTCCTTTTTTACATGCAGAAGAAGAAAACTTAAATTTAGAAAACAATCAACACAAAGTTACTTTACCCCTTTTTACTTTTCATGATAGATTGGTTAAGGATAAACTAAGGAAAAATAAAAAAGAAATACCATTGAAC